GAATCATAAAAAAAATCTAGTTTAGAGTTCGGGTTCGATTTCCGTAGATAATATAGAAAGGATTATCTATCATGATAGGCAAATAAAAGACTTTCTCGGGATTTTTGTTCATCCATTTGATATTTTGAAAATAGGTGAGTTGAACTTGAAATTTGACTCATTGAAATATTCAATTTCAAAAAAAAAAGTAAACAATTAAATTTGATTCGTTTGGATGGTACCAACAAAATGGATTGCTAACTCTTATTTCTTATTTAATTAATCGATCAACTTGCTATTGGACATTTTTTTTTTTGATTCGATAATTTTCATTTTCGCAAAGAATTTCGACATATTTTACTATATATTATGAGAATTAATCCTACTACTTCTGGTTCTGGGGTTTCCGCACTTGAAAAAAAAAACCTGGGGCGTATCGCTCAAATTATTGGTCCGGTCCTGGACGTAGCCTTTCCTCCAGGCAAGATGCCAAATATTTACAACGCTCTAGTAGTTAAGGGTCGAGATACTGCCGGTCAACCAATTAATGTGACTTGTGAGGTACAACAGTTATTAGGAAATAATCGAGTTAGGGCTGTAGCTATGAGTGCTACAGACGGTCTAACACGAGGAATGGAAGTTATTGACACGGGAGCTGCATTAAGCGTTCCAGTAGGTGGAGCGACTCTTGGACGAATTTTTAACGTACTTGGGGAGCCTGTTGATAATTTAGGTCCCGTAGATACCCGCACAACATCTCCTATTCATAGATCTGCGCCCGCTTTTACACAGTTAGATACAAAATTATCTATTTTTGAAACAGGAATTAAAGTGGTAGATCTTTTAGCCCCTTATCGCCGTGGAGGAAAAATTGGACTATTTGGGGGAGCGGGAGTGGGTAAAACAGTACTCATTATGGAATTGATCAACAACATCGCAAAAGCTCATGGGGGCGTATCCGTATTTGGCGGAGTAGGTGAACGTACTCGTGAAGGAAATGATCTTTACATGGAAATGAAAGAATCCGGAGTTATCAATGAACAAAATATTGCCGAGTCAAAAGTGGCTTTAGTCTATGGTCAAATGAATGAACCGCCGGGGGCGCGTATGAGAGTTGGGTTGACTGCCCTAACTATGGCGGAATATTTCCGAGATGTTAATGAACAAGACGTACTTCTATTTATCGACAATATCTTCCGTTTCGTCCAAGCAGGGTCAGAAGTATCTGCCTTATTGGGTAGAATGCCTTCCGCTGTGGGCTATCAACCTACTCTTAGTACCGAAATGGGCTCGTTACAGGAAAGAATTACTTCTACAAAAGAAGGGTCCATAACTTCGATTCAAGCAGTTTATGTACCTGCAGACGATTTAACTGACCCCGCCCCTGCCACGACATTTGCACATTTAGATGCTACTACCGTACTATCAAGAGGATTGGCCGCCAAAGGAATCTATCCAGCGGTGGATCCGTTAGATTCAACATCAACTATGCTCCAACCTAGAATTGTTGGCGAAGAACATTATGAAATTGCGCAAAGAGTTAAGCAAACCCTACAACGTTACAAAGAACTTCAGGACATTATAGCTATCCTTGGGTTGGACGAATTATCCGAAGAAGATCGTTTAACTGTAGCAAGAGCACGAAAAATTGAGCGTTTCTTATCACAACCTTTTTTCGTAGCAGAAGTATTTACGGGCTCTCCGGGAAAATATGTCGGTCTAGCAGAAACAATTAGAGGGTTTCAATTGATACTTTCCGGAGAATTAGATAGTCTTCCCGAACAGGCCTTTTATTTGGTAGGTAACATCGATGAAGCTACCGCGAAAGCTATGAACTTAGAAATGGAGAGCAAATAAACGAAATGACCTTAAATCTTTGTGTACTGACTCCTAATCGAAGTGTTTGGAATTCACAAGTAAAAGCAATTATTTTACCTACTAATAGTGGCCAAATCGGCGTATTAAAAGACCATGCCGCTACTGCGACAGCGGTAGATATAGGGGTTTTAAGAATGCTAGACTTTGACGACCAATGGTCAACAATGGCTCTGATGGGTGGTTTTGCTAGAATAAGCAATAATCAAATCACTATTTTAGTAAATGATGCTGAGAAGGGTAGTGACATTGATCCACAAGAAGCTCAGCAAACTCTTGAAATAGCAGAAGCTAACTTGAGGAAAGCGGAAGGAAAGAGACAATTAATTGAAGCAAATCTAGCTCTCCGACGAGCTAGAACATTAGTAGAGGCTGGCAATACAATTTCGTAACCGGTTGAAGTTGGATAACCAAAAGAAGTTCTGTTTATACACCCTAAAAAGAAATAGAAAATAGAAAAATTGGAAATTAAGATAAAGATAATGAATTTAATAGTCTTAAGAATCTGAGGGTGAGTGGAAAAACTTATTAGATACCCTCGACTCCGGTATCTAATAAGTTTTACCTACTATTGGATTTGAACCAATGACTCCCGCCGTATGAAAGCAGTACTCTAACCACTGAGTTAAGTAGGTCTTTTATCAAG